TACCCAAAATAGAATAACCGCTTAGAATAACGAAACAGATTATATTTGTCGAGAAGTGCAAAATCGTATGGATATGATCCTCGTTGTGTATCTTGATTAATTGGAGCGTTTCTTTGTGGATTCCTATACGAAGGTTTTGTAGATGTGTCTCCGAATATTCCTTGATCATTTCCTCCAAAAGAAAGATTTCCTCCAATTCTATGAATTTTTCTAGAATATTCTTTTCTTGAATATCATTCAAAAAAATTTCAGATTGCCTAGTATTCCACCAATAAGTAACCCAAGATTCCAGACTTTTATTAAATGAAAGAGAAATCCACCAGGGCAAAAATACTATAGATGCAAGATATAAAAGAGGGGTGAATGCTTTCTTTTTTGACATTTTTTCATTTCGTCTATGAATTTTTAATGAACCGACCTCATTAGTTGACTCTACGCCATCCAATATTTCTCTCATACATGAGTTCTATTACAAAGTATCGAATCTATGAATCTATTCACTGTTTTTTATTTGTGATTTCGGAGTTAGTCTTTGAATGTAGAAAGAATCCACTTCGAATTAAAATAATTAACAAAAAAATATTATATTGTTTCCAGATATAGTAATTGGTCAAATTCGAAGCAAGTATCCCCCTTTCGACGAATCGATGACTACCTGAAAGAACCGCTTTATTTTTTATTTAAGTAATGAATATTCTTTTCTTTCATTATATCAAAATATCTTATATTTTTAAAAATTTTCACTGACTACTCAGAGTCCGGAATAAAAAAATGGAGGGAATTTCCTGAAGAATATAATAAACATTGTGGTGATCAAAAAGGAGTGGCAAAACAATACAGAAATTGGCTAGTTATCATTATAAAATAGATGTTTGGTCATTAAGGAACACAAAAGAAAGTATAAAAAGAAACCTAAATTTCCAAAAAAAAACAATTTTTTAAAATTTTAAAAATAGGATCTATCGGAATCTAAACTGTTAATTCCAACAAATATTGGATTAAAAAAAAATTTATGTATTTCGAAATTTCGAAATGCTTTAATATATATATATATAATATAAAGGATGAGTCCATTTTTTGATTTGTTACTTATTTTGTTTTTGTTATTGAATTTAAGTTGTGTAGATTTACATACACATATAAAGACCCAAAAATAGTTTTGTTTTGTGGTTGTTACGTTACGTATACGTCTTCTTTGACCAGAATGAGCGTTATGAAGAAACTTCAGTTAAGTTATGGTATAGAAAAGGGGGATTCTTTAGTTTTTCCTTCCTGCTGAGAAAGCATTCATTCTCTCAGCTCATTTCTCAAAATACTTCAATCGGTACACGCAAGAAATATGCCAATTCGGCTGCTTTTTGTTCGATTTCCCGTGGAGTAACATTCTCATCAGTACGAGTCAAGGGAACGGCCCCCTGGCCTCTGATATCCATATAAAGGACACGGCGAGCATAAATACCCTCTTTAACTTCTATTCTGACGGATTGAATATCCTTTATAAGGAATCGGAGGAAGATGCGACGATTTTTTCCAGGGAATCCCCAACGAAAAATACACACCATTCCTTCTTTTCTATCGAATCGATCATAACCACCCCCTACATTCCACGAAATTGTGCACCACAAATAGGAGCTAATAAAGAGACCCGCGATCCCATAGAAAGACATCACAATCCCTTGTGGAAAAAAAAGGATTTGCTGAGACGGAAATAAATATATCAAGTTTTTCCCAAGATAACTGGAAGTTCCAACCAATAAGAATCCCAATGAACCTAAAAAAAGGATAATGGCCCAACAGAAATTACTTGTTTTTCGCGACCCCGTTATAGGTTGTATCCATATATGTTCTGATCGACAACTCATACTTTATCTGGTTTCGTTTTATTGGAATTGAGAGAATACCCTAGACTTTACTCTTTTTGTTTCCGAAGTAACTCTCATCAACTAGTATTATCTGGTTTCGTTTTATTGGAATTGAGAGAATACCCTAGACTTTACTCTTTTTGTTTCCGAAGTAACTCTCATCAACTAGTACTAGTTTGATGTGAACCTTTAAGAATAATTTATCAAATTGGTTAGATCTAAAATAAAAACATACCCTTCGTATGATCCCATCGATATACATATAGATGTACCGATTTTACAGTTCAGCCATCCGGTGATCCTGATATTTTTTTCAAATAGATATAATTCCTTTACCCCCATATCATCTATCATCTTTCTACAGGCCAAAAACCCTTTCGGCGGAAGCGCCGCATGTTATACCTTCTTCCACTAAATAGGTATCTGCGTTATGATACAAGTCTTAGTTTTGAAAAAATGGATGAGAGTTGGGCCCATCAGATCTAAACAGTCTTATTTTTTTGAACATGAAGAAATAAAGAAGCCATTGCCATTGCCGGAAATACTAAGCCTACTAAAGGTACCAAAACAGAGGGAAAGTCGAAAGTTGTCATATAAAGGATACCTCAATTTACTATTTATTTGTACCTGTTATTATTATTAATATTTAATATTATATTTATTATTATTTATAAAGATATCTTATCTTATTAAGAATTAAATAATTAGTATAAATCTAATTATATATTATATATCTAAGTGAGTATAGAAGGTACAAAACCATATATCATATCATATCTATAGTTTATATATTATAGAATTATATATTTGGATTATATATACATACGTAAGACGTAGAACAAAATTTTTTTATTTTCCTAATTTAACAAAAACAAGAATTCAATATTTTTTCTTGTTGATAGAGGCCTCTTAACTAAATTAGTAATCAAGAATATAGATAAAAAAAGTTATCCGCAACTTTTTACAATTTAGATCTTATGTCAACAAAGAAACCCCATTCATATTCGTTTTACTTGGATTCTGATAAACTACCTACTTGTTTGCTACAAATAAAAAAGTAACTTAATGCTCTATTGAATTTTGATTCAAAGGAAAGAAAGCGTGTAGCTGAAATAACTCACTCAGAACGCTTTTTAAAGGATTACGTGGTACGATTAGATCGAATAAGCCTTTCTGGAATAAATATTCAGCCGCCTGTGAACCTTCAGGTACTGTTTTATTCAATGTTTGTTCAATTACTCTTTTACCCGCAAATGCAATATAGGCATTGGGTTCGGCAATAATGATATCTCCCAACATACCAAAACTAGCAGTCACCCCCCCTGTAGTAGGAGATGTAAGAATTGGTACATAGAATAACTTTTTCTTTGATTGATAATCATATAAAGCAGAAGATATTTTAGCCATTTGCATTAAACTCAAACTTCCCTCTTGCATACGCGCCCCCCCGGAAGCACATACTATAATAAGAGGGAGAAACTTTTTAGTAGCGTACTCAATCAAACGGGTTATTTTCTCCCCAACCACGGATCCCATACTACCCCCCATAAACTGAAAATCCATAACCCCAAGTGCTATGGTAATACCGTTTAATTGGCCTATGCCTGTTTGAACGGCTTCAGTTAATCCTGTCTTTCGTTGATAAGAATCGATACGATCTTTATAAGGCTCCTCTTCCGAATGAAATTCAATGGGATCCAAAGAAACCATGTCTTCATCCATAGCATCCCAAGTATCCGGATCGACCGAAAGTTCGATTCTATCTGAACTACTCATTTTCAAATGATATCCACATTGTTCACAAAGATTCATTTTTGATTTTAAAATTTTCTTATAATTTAATCCATAACAATTTTCACATTGAACCCACAAATGTCTGTATTTTTGAGTTACATCCAGATCATTGGAACTTTCTATTATAGTGCTATCATTCGCGCTGGTACTTATATCGGACCCCTTAATTTCACCACAAACGGAACGAGAAATGTAACTGTTACTGTAATTGTCACTACCACTTACAATGTAAGTATCACTAAAGCTTTGAGACTCAAGATAAATGTCAATACAACTATTAATGTGATTATTCCAACTATATTGAGTATCATACAACATGTAATGATCATCGTGAGGATCGTCATTCTTCGATCCATTATTTAGATAACTAAAATACCAATAACTATCAAAATAACTTTCTAGTTCACTCTGAAAAAACTCATCACTATAAATCTTGAAAATTTTAAATATCAAACTATATGGAATAAAAGAACTGTTCCCATTCCTATCCATAACTAAAAAATTTTCATCAGAGATGAAATTCCGAGTGTCCTTGACACCGAATAAAGAATCAACATTGCTGTAACTAGTATTGTCACGACTGCCCCAACTATGACTATTTTTCTTCATATCATTTCTATTCGGATCTTCACTTTCACTAGTATTTTCAATAGGACCAAGACCGCCCGTTGATTTACTTAAACCACACCTGTGTTCGAACTCTTTCTTAAACAGTATTGAATCGAACCACCACCTTTCCATATAGTTTTCTTGCCCCCTATTTGCTTTGCATGAAAATACAATAGATGAATAGTCATTCGATGAAAAATAATTTATTTGAATATCTTTTTCCTGTCAGAATAAATATATAAATCCAATCAATAGGATTATTAACTAATCTAATAAGGAGTGTGAGTATTGAAAAAAGTATTCTTTGTGGAAATCCAGATTAGCACTTCACTATATATGAAAATTTTTTTTTGTAAAATCTCGTCTAATAACTAACTAATAAAAAAAGTAATAAGTTTATATTCCAACACGTAACAAAAAGGACAATATACAGGATGGGTAGAAAGAGTTGTGATACTTGGCTCGATCCATATAAATTCAGGATATAAAAGAATATACCAATCCTAAGGATTCATCGAATTAGTTGTGAATCCAACGCACCAATAGAAACATTTGAATTGTTTAGTCTTATATTTTGTATATTCTTCTATATCTAGATAAGTATGTATCTATCTAAAATAAAAATAGATGCAATAAGTTATTTGTTTTCGGCTCAATCCTTTTAGTAAAAGATTGGGCCGAGTTTAATTGCAATTCAATTAAGAGAACAAACAGTAATTAGAATTAGTGGATTAC